TACTTAAAAACGAACAAATCGCAATTCCAAGAAATTATCTCTTCTACCAAAACATTTACTGAGGAAGCGGAAGCCCTTTTAAAAGAAGCTATTCAAGAACAAATGGAACGCTTTCTACTTCAGGAACAAGCATAAATAAATGGATCCTTTAATATAAATATTTAAAAAGTTTATATATTATATATATAATATATAAAAAAGACCTTTCTTCCTATAGATATCTAAAAAAAACATATGGAAATAAATTGCGTCCAATAGGATTTGAACCTATACCAAAGGTTTAGAAGACCTCTGTCCTATCCATTAGACAATGGACGCTTTTCATTTCATTCCGATTTTTTCTCGTTTTTGACTTTGATTCTGATTCTCGTATTTATTGTTCTGAAAAAAGAATCCGATTGTATATGAGATGATAAAATTTTTTGTCTTGTATATTCAACTCAATAATGATGCATTAGGTATTATAGACTAGAGCGGGTAGCGGGAATCGAACCCGCATCGTTAGCTTGGAAGGCTAGGGGTTATAGTCGACGCTGGTTTTTCATTTTTAACGTCTCTAATTCAAAACCGAACATGAAACTTTTATTTCATTCGGCTCCTTTATGGAAAATGGAGAAATTCTCAGATAAAATTTTAAGGTGGGAATGAAATCCAAAATTTGGCCCATAACATCTATGTCAGCTTTTTGTTGGAATGCATTCCATTCCAAATAATTTGCTTTCTAGATCATCCTTCTAGAAGAGGAGATTCAAATAATCTTTCTAGTTACTTCGTTCTCTATTTCTAGTTGAAAGAATCCTAAGGAAAAGTTTTTGGTTTCCACCGAGCGAAAAGAAAGATGTTGATTGAAGCCTCTAGTAAACTAAAGTTATCATTTAATAGCCATTTTGCCTCGATTTCTTAAAAAAAAGAAGATGAAGATTTAGTTACGATTAGAAAACCTTTTTTTATCTTTATCCATGGATTGCTTACTTATACTGATTCAATTGGAAATGGTCGTCCAATTACAAAAATTCATGTTTCAAAATTTCATAATCCAAAATTTATATTTTTAATTGACCTTTGGATACAAATCACGAGAATGTATAATTCTCTTCCAATTTTTCATTGAAGGTAAGGAATTAATTCCTTTTTAGAAATAAAGTTTATGATCGGAATAGTAATCAAACCGGGGGATCCCTTAACTATTAAAGGGTTATATAGAACGAATCACACTTTTACCACTAAACTATACCCGCTACAGTTCGATTATTGTATCGAAATATAACTTTTGTCGAACACTGAAACTGGACATAATGGAATCAAGATAGGCTTATAAAAGAATCATGAAATTTAGAATAGTGGCCTTTTTCGTAGTAAGATTAAGGGAGATTCTGAAAAGTATATAAAGTATAGTTAAATAATTTAATTAAAAATAAAAAAAGTTCGGTTTTTTTCCTGAAGGAGTTAGTTTTGAGATATGGTTCAATAAAATGGTTAACGCTATAATCAGATAAATAAGATATCCAAATCCAAATAAATTAAAAATTTATGTTATTAAAAATAAGGGGCCTGGCGAATTACTGATCAGGCCAGGCCGCGTGAATCACAATTTTTCGGTCGAAAAAGTTTTTTTATATATTTAAAAATTTAATAGTCTATTTTTCGATTAATATTCATTCATTTTTGATTCTTGTTTTTTTTGTTTATTTATATAATATATATTAAGTTATATATATTATAGTTAATAGTTATATATATTATATATATTATATAAGTTATATATATATTAAAATAGAATCTTTCTTATTTTTGGCGTTATCCAACTGATTGGAATTGAGTCTAAAACTTGTACTTGCTGTTGTATGACACAAAAACAACTTGTCTATTTTATAGACATATATTATGGTTATATGTTAATTAGTATATTATATAAATGTTATTGTTATGTTATATAGAATAGAAAATTATTATATATAGATAATTATATTATATATCTAATTTAGATATAATTTGATTTCTCAATTTTTTATTATTAATTCTGGATTCGATTTTATTACATACTTTTTTACATATAAACAAAAAATCTTCGAATTTCTTTTTTATTTATATATTTATATATAAATAATATATAAATTTGTATTTTATTTATTTTTTTTTTTTTTTTCAAGGGGGAGAGATGGCTGAGTGGACGAAAGCGTCGGATTGCTAATCCGTTGTACGAGTTTTTCGTACCGAGGGTTCGAATCCCTCTCTTTCCGTGTTATATTTACATTGAAGATTTAATCTTAATATAATATTCTTTGATATATATATATATAATAATATATATTTTTCGAATTAATTAGAATTTGGCATTTTTTATAATTTATAATATAGTTTCATTTAAATTTTATCTTAAATTATAAAAAAAAAGAGAAATGAAAAATGAAGCAAAAACCCTTTTTTTAGTCTTCGCGCCCAGGATTGCGCCCTGGATCATTAGATAGGAATCCGAAAATAAAGAGAGAAACGAAGAATATCACTACTGTGTAAACAAAGAGTTTGAGAGTAAGCATTACAAATCTCCAAGATCTTTTTTTTCTTTGAAAAAGAGAATAGATTTTCTATTGTTATACCGCATATCCTAAAATTAAATATTAGGTTTGACACCTAAAGTTGTTTTTGAAAATGTTAAAATCGACTTTTTTTTGTAATTGTAATAGAAATACTAAAAAAATTTACGCTATTATTATCTTATCTATTCTTTTCGTACTTATCAATAATGGATTTTTAACCACTTTTTCATTTAGCCAAAATCAAAATAGTTAGAATGGAAAACGAAATAATGCGGGTTGTGTCTATACAAGAATTTTAATATTTTAATTTTGAATTTTTGAATTAAGGGCTCATACTGTAAGATTTTTGATTTTGTTAATTGTTTAGTATTCTAATTAGAATTCTCTTTTTCGAAAAAAGCATTCATCTTTAAAAGACCTCATCGAAAACTTACAGCAGCTTGCCAAACAAAGGCTAAGAGAAAAAAGAATAGTGGTATGACTGGCATAAAATCGACGATTGGACTCAAAAAAGCATAGGCCTCTGGTAATTTGGCAAAGAAACAACTACTCGAATAAAGAGTACAATTAAGACAGATCAAACTAAAGATATTAAGCATAACAGACATTTTCTTTTTTTTTTTAATTGCATTTTGATTGAGTTATTGATAGATAAGTAAAAAAAAAAAAAAGAAAAAATCCTTCATTTTTTTGAACTTACTTACTCAATCAAAAAACCTTCCATTCTCAATGGAGAATAGAAGAAATTCTACTTTCATATAATATCTTAATGGAATTATTGGTAATGATCAATAAATTCATTTTTTCTATGTTGACATCTATCGGATTTAAAATACTAAACAACCGAATCTAATGGATTCTTTAGATAGTTGGTCTGGAATTGACGAATAATCAACAACAATATTAGTGTTTATTAGTGTCGAATCGAGATCGAAGTGGGGCGTGGCCAAGTGGTAAGGCATCGGGTTTTGGTCCCGCTATTCGGAGGTTCGAATCCTTCCGTCCCAGAGCATAATTAATTCTAATTTTCTAATTAATAAGAAAAAACGTTTTTCTTTTCTGTTTATTTTATAAAGTGTCTAAAGTGTAAGATTGGCTAGAGTTTGACTCTTTTGGCTAATGATTAGAATAAAAAAATTATATCTTTTTCACAGATTTCACAAAGATAAGTGCTCAAATGATACAGATGAATCTGTTGGGTATTTAGGCAAGCCTGGGGTTATAGATTACATTAATTTTCATTATAAAAAAGTTGTGACTTTACCTATTATATATCCAGTCCTTAATAATATGATATATAAATATAATAAAATATAAATATATAATATAGAAATATTCATATATCATTATAGAAGGACGTTAATTTTTTTTGTTCATCTCCAGAAAAAAAATTGTATTTTTACTATAACTACATTTTTTTTATATTTCTTATTAAATATGAAAATTTATATATGTAAAGGTTGCGTTCGAAAATAAAGATGGATTTATCTCTCTTAGCTTATCTCTTAGAGATGTCGTCTTATTGTAAATTGTAATTGTTTGTAATTTGTATAAAAAATGTTAATTAAGAAATCAAAAAATTAGAAAAAACGAATATTAAAAAAACTTAAGAGATATTACATATCTAATCTAGGTAACAACTATTTTAACTGAACCAATGACTATTCATGATTCGATAATTGAATCAACCGCAGACTGGTTCCAAATTCGAGGAATGTTATGGTAAAACTTCGTTTGAAACGATGTGGTAGAAAGCAACGTGCGACTTGAAGGACATGATCTGGTGTGGATTCTTATATCCATCATTCTATAAAAAAGGATGCTCTGAACTCGACATCTTTTGCTCTGTTCCATTCGAACTCGGCTTGGTGGGGTGTAATAGAAATAGTATAGGATGGAGCTCGAGTAGAAAGTCTTGAGCTATTTCTCAAGGGAGAGGAGTCTAGGGTTAGTGTCAATAAAAAAAATAAGTTGGAAGAACTTCGTAAATTATCTTTGACAGAGAAATGGCAAGGATCAAAATCAAGCAAATTTAAAATCCCCAAGGCCATTTTGATAAAGCCTTTTTTATTAATCTATTAAATTATATATACTGGGCGGACGCCCGCTGTTCATATGATTCGATTCTTTGAAAGAAATAAATAACAAAAAGGTATGTTGCTTCCATTTTTGAAAGGATTAAAAATCAACGAAGTAATGTCTAAACCCAATGATTCAAAAAAAAAAAGATAAAGGCTTCCGTAACAAGGAAATACTCTTTTTGTTTTTTATTGTTGCAACAATTGTATTTGGATCAATTCAAATAGATTCTAAATCAGACAAAACAAAGGGTATTTGAGACTGCTCAATAAATGAGAAATGCTAAAGGATTTTTGTCTTTTGAGCTATTTGAAAGTTATTCAACTTGAGTTATGAGTATACAAATGATTTTTTTGCGGAAATAAAGGATTGAATTCTTAGTTGAATTTGTTTTCTTATGGATTTTTTTGATTGGTCATTGTAATTTATAGATACATAACTTCTAAATCATTTTGCTCGAGCCGTACGAGGAGAAAACTTCCTATACGTTTCCGAGGGGGGTTCAATCTATCCCAATGAGCCGTCTATCGAATCGTTGCAATTGATGTTCGGTCCCGAAGAGAGGGAAGAGATCTGCAGAAAGTGGGTTTTTATGATCCGATAAAAAATCAAACTTATTTAAATGTTCCTGCTATTCTCGATTTTATTCAAAAGGGCGCTCAACCTACAGAAACTGTGTATGATATTTTAAATAGAGCAGAGGTTTTAAAAGAATTTCGATTTAAGCAAACGAAGTTCAATTAATGAATAATAAACCATTTTTAATTAAATAGAATTAAAATGAAATATAAAAACGAAAGATAATGAGGTTTTAATTTGGTAGAACTTTTTTATTCCTGTATTGTGCCAATCCAACACAAGCTTTCCTCTCTAATTTCATTTCTCTTTGTTTTTTCTATTTCGATTTCACAATTTCAATTATATTTAGTGTATTTTTTTATTTTTCATAAAATAATTCAAATTTTTTATTCATATTGACAAGAATGTATTGAACAAATATAATTCAATTGTGAAATCAAAAATTAAATGGTTTTGTTATGTCTTCTTCACCATATTAGTATTCGAGGATTCATTGAATTTGTTCCGATACAAAACAAAAAGTTTGGATCTCAAAAACGTAAACTACTTGTACTTGTTTATCAAATTTTTTAGCTGAGAATCCCTTGCATTGGTGTTTGTTTTTATGTTCGTAACAGGAATTAACTCGAAAATTTTTTTTGATTTTTTGATAATTCAATGTTTTGATGCCAATACAATTTTGTTGATCTCGATTGTATCTACATATAGATATAGCTATTATGGGGGTTGCTAACTCAACGGTAGAGTACTCGGCTTTTAAGTGCGGCTAGGATCTTTTACATATTTGGATGAAGCAAGGGATTCGTCTACACCATCGGTAGAGTTTATACGACCACGACTGATCCTGAAAGGAAATGAATGGAAAAAAGAGCATGTCGTATCATATAGTAATAATATTTCATTTTTATCAAATCGTTACAAAACTTTATTTAAATTTTTGGAAAGAAATGCAATTAATTAAAAATTGGGTCGATTGAATAAATGGATCGAACCCCATCCTTATGGGTTCCAATTTTGTGGAAAGAATAAGCAACGAGCTTATCTTCATAATTTGAATGATTACCCGATCTAATTAGACGTTAAAAAAAACTTAGTGCCTGATGCGGGAAAGGATTATCCCACGTATGGATTTTCTTTTTTAGTGAATCCTAACTATTAGAATCTCCATTCTCCATATAGAGATGGACAGGAATGTGTAGAAGAAACAGTATATTGATAAAGAGACTTTTTCCAAAATCAAAAGAGCGATTGGGTTGAAAAAATAAAGGCTTTCTAACCATTTTGTTATTTCGTAATAAAAAAAAAACGAATTAGATGGAAAAAAAAAGAGAGTACGTTGATTAATTTACCGAAGTACTATTTAAAAAAACTTTGTTTTTACTGTATCGTACTATGTATCATTTGATAATTCAAGAAACTCCCTATCATTTGTACGTTTACTGATTTTAAATGGACGAATTCCAAGGATATATAGAACTCGACGGTTCTTGGCAACATAACTTTTTCTATCCACTTATCTTTCAGGAATACATTTTTTCGTTTGCATATGGCCATGGTTTAACAAAATACATTTTGTTGGAAACTTCCGTCGATAGGAAATTTAGTTTACTAATTGTGAAACGTTTAATTAGTGGAATGTATCAAGAGAATCCTTTGATTCTTTCGACTAATAATTTTAACCAAAATGACTTTTTGGGGCACAAACACAATTTTTATTCGCAAATGATATCAGAAGCATTTGCAGTCATTCTGGAAATTCCATTTTCCCTACTATTAATAGCTTCTGTAGAGAGACAAAAAATAGTTAAATCTCAGAATTTGCGATCAATTCATTCAATATTTCCTTTTTTAGAAGACAAATTCTTACATTTAAATTATGTCTTAGATATATTAATACCTTACCCTGCCCATCTAGAAATCTTGGTTCAAACACTTCGGTACTGGGTGAAAGATGCTTCGTCTTTGCATTTATTACGATTCTTTCTTTATGAGTATCGTAATTGGAATAGTCTTTTTATTTTAAAAAAATCCATTTCTATTTTTCTAAAAAGAAATCAAAGATTATTATTGTTCTTATATAATTTCCATATATGTGAATACGAATCCATTTTCGTTTTTCTTTGCAACCAATCCTCTCATTTACGATCAACATCTTATAGAGTGTTTCTTGAACGCATTTATTTCTACGTAAAAATTGACTATTTAGTCAAACCTTTTTATAAGGATTTTGGCGTTATCTTATGGCTTTTCAAGGACCCTTCCCCGCACTCTGCTAGGTATAAAGTAAAATTCCTTTATGCATCAA